GAGCTATATATAGCTCTTTCTACCACACTATACAATTGAGTATTGTAGAATATTTCATATTCATTCATATTATTAGTACATAAAGTACATAAAACATAAAGTTGTATTGTATACAGAAAGAAGCTTTCTATTATTCTTATATAGAGCAATTGACAATAGATATCTAAGTAATAATATCTATTAGATGTACATCAAAATGAAATAGCACTCGAATTTTCTATTTTTTACCCATTTTGATCAATCCAAAAGAATTGAAACCCAACTACTTGAATTCCTTATTTTTTATATCTCTTCTTCTACTTATGGATATGGATTCTTATACTTATGGATATGGATCTGGGGGCCCATCGAAAGAATTAATGTAGGAAGAATAGTGCGGGCATATAGTATATACCATATAAATACCATATCATATATTATTATTAGATAATATCTAATAATAAATAATAATAAGAAAAGAAAACTATTTAATAGCTATTTAATATTAATAGAGGTATTAATAGAGGATTAAATAGAAAATAGAAATCTAATACTAATATAATACTACTAATATATCTAAGAAATAATATATAGATAAACTAAAGCAAGTCAAGTTTTTTTTAAGCTTTCGCAAAATGATCACAATTGATACAAGTAGATTTTTCAATAAAGTTCAGTAAAGTACTAAATTAGTAATATTCCTAGCTCTAAAGCCCACTCCTTCCCCATACTACAAGTGAAAGAGAAAATGTAAACACTACCATTAAAGCAGCCCAAGCGAGACTTACTATATCCATGCGAATGATGTCCCCTATCTCTATGAAATGAAGGAATGATTCCATTATTGATTCATAATCATAGTGGAATCAATGGTACAGAGTCAAAATAGGATTCTTACTTACGGCTCTTTATGAAACAATTTCATGAATCCGCTCAGAAAGAGTTCCTAGAATTATATTGAAATAGAAAGAATTGGAAAAAAAGAAAGAAAATAGAATAAGAAAAAAGAAAATATATAAATAGAAAGAAGAGCCATTCAACCATTCTGATTCAATTTATGAGCAGCACTCAGAGCCTCTAGTGAGTCTGGATACAAAGTATCTTCAGTTCTTTGCCACAATTATGGAATGCATTTCCCATCAGCCTATCCAATCTAATTTCATCGCAAACAGAGTTAGTAGACACTACCTCAATATTAAGAAAGTTATAGTGTAAAATAATAAGGGAGTCTTTATAGTCTTTTTTAGAATCCTTTCTTCAACCTTAGTAGCCAAAAAGGAGTATCTCTTAGGAACCTTCGGATACCAAGATTTCCGACTTCTTACTTTCATAGTTCTGATGCCCAGAATGAATTCTCACTATTTCTTTTATTTGATATTTGATTCAATTCAGAATAGCCCAAACCAATCATTAATAAGATTGTTGCTTCAGATTTATTGGTACCTTTTTGAGCCACACTCAGAACCCAGATTTTGAGAAAAGAGATGACAGTCTTTTATAGGCCCTACGGGTTCTCAAAATCAAGTATCGACAGACCTAGCCCTTCCCTATGCTTTTGCGGGGCAAGAATTCGTCAAGTTCGATCAACAGGATTCAGAAATCCCAAGTATTTTTTTGTTGATCAGGCGACACCCAGATTCGAACTGGGGATAAAGGATTTGCAGTCCCCCACCTTACCACTTGGCCATGCCGCCAAATTTCATCTAAGATGGATAAAGAAAGAAATTATATAAATTATCTCATTATCTAAATTAGATTTAGATAGATATATTTAGATAGATCTATCTATTCTTATACTTATATTCTATTTATTATTATTATTATTATTTATTAATATTATTATTCTCTTTCTATTCCTCTCCTCATTTTGTTTTGATTTGAATTTTTTACTCTCTGAATTTCTTTTCTTTTTGGATCTTGAATCCCATTGTACTTATCCTTTTCCAAAAAAGGATTCCTCTTTTTTATTGGATCCTGTTTCTATTCTTTTCTTCGATTTATTTTATCTCAAAACACGCGTCGCTTAAAAACTTACCTTATCTTTTCACTTTTCTATAGATTCGATATCGATAGATCTATAGAAAAGTGAAAAGATTCCCGACCCCGGTTACAGACTGTAAGATGCAGGGCAATTTAGAATAAATCACTCTTTACTTTATTAACTATTTACTTATTACTCTTATTCTTTTACTCTTACTTACTCTTCTTACTTTGAATTAGCGAACAGCTCTTCATTTTGTATCTCCATTTGTATTACCTTAATGGATGCAAAATCTAATTGATTTACGACTAATCATTATCAATTCTAATTATAAGAAAATATATGTGTATATGTAAACCCCAGAACAGTGTAAACTCCAGAACCAGAACAGAAATTTTGATACGTGGATACTGAGCCCGGGTCTATTTCTTATGCACATATCCCTATAATAGGATCATCGTGCTTGAATATTTCATTGAATATGAATAGAAGATAGACATTATGATAGAGTGTGACCTAACCTATGTTGCACCAAGTTCCATTATGATAAAAGATGTGATATACGGATAGCTAGATAGCTATATTGGCATGTACTTTCTAAAGATTACTCCTATGACTATATACGTACGCAATTCCATTGTATTTTAAAGATTCTACTACCAAAAAAAGATTTGTGAATTCCTTTTTGAACATTCAATTGCGTGTGCTAAAAAAAAGGAAACTCTATGCTGTTCCTGATTCTTCTGTTTTTATCTCATTCATAGAGAGCAGATTGAATTCTGAATTCATTGATTTTTTATTTTCCTGATCATAATATCATAATAAAAGAATTAGGTATAAATTGGATCAATTTCAATATCCGATAAAAGACTCCATCAGCCTAAGTGACAGGATTTTTCCCAGGAATGCTTTATCAATTTCCATTTCTTTCTATTTGTACCTGGCTCAAGCTCAAATTTGAACTTGCATCGAAAATGCCCTTCATTTCTCTGTCTTGTTTCCGTTTATACGTATGATATATATGGATGGAGTTGACTAAAATTTTATGTGATTCAGTAAACAGAATATCCATTCCATCATTGCTAGATCAATTGGTAGGGTTCGATGAATAGTGAGCCAAGCTAATAATGGGATTTTTTCAATAAAGAGGAAACTTCAGATTAAGATGCTCCAGAATGGAAATGAGGGAATGTCCACAATACCTGGATTTAGTCAGATACAATTTGAGGGATTTTGTAGGTTCATTAATCAGGGCTTGACAGAAGAATTTCATAAGTTTCAAAAAATTGAAGATAGAGATCGAGAAATTGAATTTCAATTATTTGCGGAAACATATAAATTGGTAGAGCCCTTGATAAAAGAAAGAGATGCTGTGTATGAATCACTCACATATTCTTCTGAATTATATGTACCCGCGGTCTTAATTTGGAAAACCGGTAGAAATATGCAAGAACAAACCGTTTTTCTTGGAAACATCCCTATAATGAATTCTTTTGGAACCTCTATAGTAAATGGAATATACCGAATTGTAATCAACCAAATATTGCAAAGTCCCGGTATTTACTACCGTTCAGAATTGGAACATAACGGAATAATTTCTGTTTATACCAGTACTATAATATCGGATTGGGGGGGAAGGTCGGAATTAGAAATTGATAGAAAAGCAAGGATATGGGCCCGTGTAAGTAGAAAACAAAAAATATCTATTCTAGTTCTATCATCAGCTATGGGTTCGAATATAAGAGAAATTCTAGATAATGTTTGTTACCCTGAAATTTTCTTGTCTTTCCCGAATGATAAAGAGAAAAAAAAGATTGGGTCAAAAGAAAATGCTATTTTGGAGTTTTATCAACAATTTGCCTGTGTAGGGGGGGATCCGGTATTTTCTGAGTCCTTATGCAAAGAATTACAAAAGAAATTTTTTCAACAAAGATGTGAATTAGGAAAGATTGGTCGACGAAATATGAACCGGAGACTTAATCTTGATATACCCCAAAACAATACATTTTTGTTACCACGAGATCTATTGGCTGCTGTGGATCATTTGATTGAAATGAAATTGGGAATGGGTACACTTGACGATATAAATCACTTGAAAAATAAACGTATTCGTTCTGTAGCAGATCTATTACAGGATCAATTTGGATTGGCTCTTGTTCGTTTAGAAAATACGGTTCGAGGAACTATATGTGGAGCAATCAGGCATAAATTGATACCGACTCCTCAAAATTTGGTAACTTCAACTTCATTAACAACTACTTATGAATCGTTTTTTGGCCTACACCCTTTATCTCAAGTTTTGGATCAAACTAATCCGTTGACACAAATTGTTCATGGGCGAAAATGGAGTTATTTGGGTCCTGGAGGATTGACGGGGCGAACTGCTAGTTTTCGGATACGAGATATCCACCCGAGTCACTATGGACGTATTTGTCCAATTGACACGTCTGAAGGAATCAATGTTGGACTTATTGGATCATTAGCTATTCATGTGAAGGTTGGTTATTGGGGATCTATAGAGAGTCCGTTTTATGAATTATCTGAGAGATCAAAAGAGGCACAGACGATTTATTTATCACCAAATAGAGATGAATATTCTATGGTAGCAGCAGGAAATTCTTTGGCCTTGAATCGGGGTATTCAAGAACAACAGGTTGTTCCAGCTCGATATCGTCAAGAATTCCTGACTATTGCATGGGAAGAAATTCATCTTAGAAGCATTTTTCCTTTCCAATATTTTTCTATTGGGGCTTCCCTCATTCCTTTTATCGAGCATAATGATGCGAATCGAGCTTTAATGAGTTCTAATATGCAGCGCCAAGCAGTTCCCCTTTCTCGGTCCGAGAAGTGCATTGTTGGAACTGGGTTGGAAGGCCAAACGGCTCTAGATTCGGGGATTTCAGCTATAGCCGAACGTAAGGGAAAAATCATTTATACTGATACTCAAAAGATCATTTTCTCAAGTAATGGGGATACTCTAAGCATTCCATTAGTTATGTATCAACGTTCCAACAAAAATACTTGTATGCATCAAAAAACTCAGGTTCAGCGGGGTAAATACATTAAAAAGGGACAAATTCTAGCGGGCGGTGCGGCTACAGCTGGTGGGGAACTCGCTTTAGGAAAAAATGTATTAGTAGCTTATATGCCATGGGAAGGTTACAATTTTGAAGACGCAGTACTAATTAGCGAACGTCTGGTCTATGAAGATATTTATACTTCTTTTCACATCCGGAAATATGAAATTCAGACTCATGTAACAAGCCAAGGTCCTGAAAGGATCACTAAAGAGATACCGCATTTAGAGGCTCGTTTACTCCGAAATTTAGACAGAAATGGAATTGTGATGCTGGGATCTTGGATAGAAACAGGTGATATCTTAGTAGGTAAATTAACACCTCAGGCAGCGAGCGAATCGTCATATGCCCCGGAGGATAGATTATTACGAGCTATACTTGGCATTCAGGTATCCACTTCAAAAGAAACTTCTCTAAGACTACCTATAGGGGGAAGGGGTCGAGTTATTGATGTGAGATGGATCCATAGAAAAGGGGTTTCCAATTATAATCCAGAAAGGATTCGTGTATATATTTCACAGAAACGTGAAATCCAAGTAGGTGATAAAGTAGCTGGAAGACATGGGAATAAGGGTATAATTTCTAAGATTTTGTCTAGACAAAGTATGCCCTATTTGCAAGATGGAACACCTGTTGATATGGTATTCAACCCATTAGGAGTTCCCTCACGAATGAATGTGGGACAGATATTTGAATGTTCGCTCGGGTTAGCGGGGGATCTGCTAAAGAAACATTATAGAATAGGACCCTTTGATGAAAGATATGAGCAAGAGGCCTCAAGAAAACTAGTGTTTTCTGAATTATATGAAGCCAGTAAGAAAACAAAAAATCCATGGGTATTTGAACCCGAATATCCGGGAAAAAGCAGAATATTTGATGGAAGAACAGGAGATCTTTTTGAACAACCTGTTCTAATAGGAAAGTCCTATATCCTAAAATTAATTCATCAAGTTGATGATAAAATCCATGGACGTTCCAGTGGGCATTACGCACTTGTTACACAACAACCCCTTAGAGGGAGGGCCAAACAAGGGGGACAAAGAGTAGGAGAAATGGAAGTTTGGGCTCTAGAGGGATTTGGTGTTGCTCATATTTTACAAGAGATGCTCACTTATAAATCTGATCATATTAGAGCTCGTCAAGAAGTACTTGGTGCTACGATTATTGGAGCAACAGTACCTAACCCAGAGGGTGCTCCAGAATCTTTTCGATTGCTTGTTCGAGAACTACGATCTTTGTCCCTGGAACTGAATCATTTCCTTGTATCTGAAAAGAACTTCCAGATGGATAGGAAGGAAGCTTGATCTCAATGAATCAGAATTTCTATTCTATGATCGACCAGTATAAACATCAACAACTTCGAATTGGACCAGTTTCCCCTCAACAAATCAGGGCTTGGGCAAAAAAGATTCTACCCAATGGAGAGATAGTCGGAGAGGTTACAAAACCCTATACTTTTCATTATAAAACTAATAAACCGGAGAAAGATGGATTGTTTTGTGAAAGAATTTCTGGACCTATAAAAAGTGGGATTTGTGCTTGTGGAAATTACCGAGGGATTGGGACTGAAAAAGAAGACCCGAAATTTTGTGAAGAATGCGGGGTGGAATTTGTTGATTCTCGGATACGAAGGTATCAAATGGGATACATCAAACTGACATGTCCAGTGACTCATGTGTGGTATTTGAAACGTCTTCCTAGTTATATTGCGAATCTTTTAGATAAGCCCCTTAGGGAATTAGAGGGCCTAGTATATTGCGATGTGTGATTTGATCAAAATTTTCATTTGACAGATTTGGACTGAGAAACTGTCATCCCATTTAATCTGATTGGGATGCCCCCGGCTCTGACATGTATCTTGGGAGGAGGAACATGAAGCTCAGAATTATGGGTACATTCAAGACTTAAAAATGGAAGAAAAGGGGAATTGATCCATGGTTGATTCCGTAACAGATAATATAGGAATAGTTAGTTATACCTCGTGAAAAAAGACTTTTTGTGGAATTATACATCCCACTTCTTTGAGAAAGAAATTCTGTTCAGGCAAGCGCAAGCGAATAGGGCATGGTTACGGGAGCTTATCTATCGCATATATGCTTCAAGGGATATCATGGCACATAACCATCGAGGTGACTAGAGACCTAAAAAAGATCAAATGGAACAATACAATATATAGACAAAGAAATCCTTTACGAGTCCCAAAATATTCCTTTCAGGGGATTCATCATTTGAGGGGAAGTAGACTACTCAAGAATTTCACATTTCCTTTTTTTCGTAAACATAAAAGAAAGTAAAAAAGGTTAGAGTGGAAATCAAAAATAAAATAAGATAAGAATGAATCAATGAAAAGGCTGGTCCTTACTGGAAACTTGAGTAAAGAGTCGTTTTTTGTAGGGTTTTCTCGAACAAAGTTTAAAAAGAAGAAGAACCCCTTTTAACTACTTGAGCCGGATGAGAGGAAAC